CCTAGATGGTCATACAAACTTATTACCGAATTGGAATTCCTGTCGGGCGCAGCTCATGAAGGCCTACCGTTGGATTATCATATACGTTCAAGAAAAAGGGATCATGTAATAATTTATAGGCCTACTAAACGTAGTCGCAAAGCAAGTGTCAAAAACTGGGTGTCTATTAGAGACTATTCGGAAGAATCAGATTTTCGTCGAGAATTCATCAAAGGTTCTATGCGTGTTCAAAGGCGTAAAACTTTTATTTCGAAATTGTTTCAAGCAAATGCGCATTCCCCCCTTTTTTTGGACAGAATAAAAAAATCCCCCCTTTTTTCTTTTAATATCCCTGAACAGATAAAATTTTTTTTTAGAAATTGGATGGGTAAAGGATCAGAATTTAAAGATTATACAGAGGAACAAAAAAAAAAACAAAAGGAAGAAGAAGAGAACAAAATAAAGGAAAAAACGTGGATAAAAATCGCGGAAGCCTGGGATTTTGTTCCATATCCACAAGCAACAAGAAGTTTAATTTTAATAATTCAATCTATTTTTAGAAAATATATTTTATTACCTTCATTGATAATAGTTAAAAATATTGGGCGTATTTTATTATCTCAACCCCCTGAGTGGGCTGAGGACTTCGATGAGTGGAATAGAGAAAAGCATATTATATGTACCTATAACGGTGTTCAAGTATCAGAACTCGAACTTCCCAGAAATTGGTTTAAAGATGGTATTCAGATAAAAATAGTATTTCCTTTTTATTTGAAACCTTGGCACAGATCCAAATTGAGGCCCTATTTTTCTTCTTATAAAGATCTAAAGAAAGAACAACAAAAGTTTTCTTTTTTAACGGCTTGGGGAACGCAAACTACCCTTCCCTTTGGTTCTGTCCCCCCCAAAACTTCCTTTTTTAAGCCTATTTTTAAAGAACTTAAAAAAAAAATTCGAAAAACGAAAAATAATCATTTTCGAGTTATAAGCGTTTTAAAAGAAAGAACAAAAAATTTTCTACAAGATTCAAAAGAACCAAAAAGGGTGGTTATCAAAAACGTTTTATTTCTGTTTATAAAAAAAATAAAAAAAGAACTCTTAAAAGTACATCCAACTCGATTATTTATATTGAGAAAGGTGGTCGAAACTAACCAAAAAAAAGATTCTATAATTAGGAATCAGATAATTCACGACTCGTTTAGAAAAATAAAATCTACAGATAATACAAATTATTCACTGAGAGAAAAAAAAATTAAAAATCTGGCTGATAGAACAAGCACAATCAGAAAGAAAACAAAGAGTCTTACAAAAGAAAAAAACAGCAACGCCAAGAAAAGAAGTAGTCCTAACAAAACAAGTTATAGTTATAATGGAAAAGAAAAATCACCAAAAATTTTTTGGAAAATATTAAAAATAAAAAAAAGAAGAAATCGATTAATCTATAAATTAGATTTGTTTATAAAAATTTTCATTAAAAGAATATACATGGATATCTTTCTATGTATCATTCATATTGCCAGAATTCCTACACAACTAGTTCTTGAATCAAGAAATTTTTGTTTTGATAAATACATTTACAATAATAAAACAAACCAAGAAATAAAAAAAAAAAAAAAAAAAAAAGAAATTAACTTTATTTCGACTCTAAAAAGTGAACTTTACAATATTAAGAATAGTAAAAGTGAACTTTACAATATTAAGAATAGTAAGAGGAATTCACATCTTTTTTTTGACTTATCCTCTTTATCACAAGCATATGTATTTTACAAATTATCACAAACCCAAGTTATTAATTTGTATAAGTTAAGATCTATTTTTGAGTATCATGGAACTCCCGTTTTTCTTAAGACTGCAATAAAAAATTATTTTGTAACACAAGGAATATTTCATTCCGAATTAAGACATACAAAACTTTCAAGTTCTGAAACGAATCAATGGAAAAACTGGTTAAGAGGTCATTATCAATACAATTTATCTCAGATTAGATGGTTTGAATTAATACCACAAAAATGGCGAACTACAATAAATGAAGGTGGTATTACCCAAAATAAAGATTTAACAAAATGGAATTCGTATGAAAAAGATCGATTACTTTATCACAAAAAACAAAAGGATTTTAAAGTATATCCATTACCAAACCAAAAAGATAATTTTCCGAAATACTATATATATAATCTTTTATCATATAAATCTATTAATTCTGAAATTAAGAAGTCCTCATATATTATTTATGGATCACCATCAGAATTAAATAACAACCAAAAAATTACTTTTAATTACAACAATTCTAAACAAAATTTATTTGAAAGCCTGGAGGAAATTCCTATCAATCATTATCTAGAAAAGGGCGATATTATGTATATGCAAAAAAATCCAGATAGAAAATATTTTGATTGGACAATTCTCAATTTTTTTCTAAGACAAAAAATAGATATTGAGGCCTGGACCAAAATGGATTATAGCAGTAATATAAATACTAAGCTTGGAAGTAAGAATTACCAAAAAATTGAGAAAATGGATAAAAACGATATTTTTTATCTGATGATTCATCAAGATTTAGAAATAAATCCAATCAATGACAAGAAACTCTTTTTTGATTGGATGGAAATGAATGAAGAAATCCTAAACCCAATATCGACAAATATGAAACTTCCGTTCTTCCCAGAATTTGTGCCACTTTATAATGTATACAAAATAAAACCATGGATTATACCAAGCAAATTACTTCTTTTAAATTTAAATAAAAAGAAAAACATCAATGAAAAGAAAAAATTCCATTTTTTTAGACCATCGAATGAAAAAAGATATTCTGAATTAATGAATCGAAATCAAGAAGAAAAAGAACCCGCGGGCCGAAGAGGCCTTGGATCATATTCACAAAACCAAGATAAAATGAAAAAACAATATAAGATCCGAAATAAGATGAGACCAGAAATAATTTTCTTACGGAAACACTATTTGCTTTTTCAATGGATAATAGACGATGGTTTAATTCCGAATTTAACTGAAAGAATGATCAATAATATCAAGATATATTGTTACTTGCTTGGACTGATAAATCCAAGAGATACTACTATATCGTCTATTCAAAGGAAAGAAATAAATCTGGATATAATGGTGATTCGAAAAAAATTGACTCCTATGGAATTGAATAAAAAGGGGATATTTTTTATCGATCCCATTCGTTTGTCTGTAAAAAACGACGGATACTTTATTATATATCAAACCGTAGGTATATCGTTGGTTCATAAAAGTAAGTACCAAACTCCTCAAAGATATCGAGAACAAAGATATATCAATAAAAATAAATTGGATGAATCTATCCCAAGATATCAAATAATAATTCGAAAGAGAGACAAAAAACATTATGATTTTATCGTTCCTGAAAAGATTTTATCATCTAGACGTCTTAGAGAATTGAGAATTCTAATTTCTTTCAACTCAAAGAATATAAAAAGTGTGGATAAAAATCGAGTATTTTGTAACAAAAAGAACATAAAAAACAGGAATCCTTTTTTGGATCAAAAAAAGCATCTTGATAGAGATAAAAATGAATTAATTAAATTAAAGTTATTTCTTTGGCCTAATTATCGATTAGAAGACTTAGCTTGTATGAATAGATATTGGTTTAATACCAATAATGGAAGCCGTTTTAGTTTGTTAAGAATATATCCACAATTAAAAATTGTTTGATGGTACATTTTTCCTATATATTCTGTACCATATAGAAAAGCAAACAGATGCACATATGCCCTGTCTTACGTCCCAGTCTAATATTAGATCTTTTTTATTTAATACTAAGTCAATGACGTATCAATTTGTTTGGATAAAATCTATAAAATAAACGTGGAATATTCCGAATTTTAGGTCTAAATTATTTGACGTTGTAAGTGTAAAAACGTACCATCTACTTTTTATCCCTTTTATCCCTGTCCAACTAAAATTAAAATTCTTGTGTATACTAATTACTACATTAAAATGACTAATATTATTATTACTGATCAAATAATATATTTTATATGTAAATTAAAGGGTAGAAGGAGCTTTTTTTATGATAAAAAATCCATTCAGTGCAATTATTTTGAAAGAGGAAAACGAAGACAACAAGGGGTCTGTTGAATTTCAAGTAGTGAGTTTCACCAATAGGATACGGAGACTTACTTCACATTTGGAATTGCACAAAAAAGACTATTTATCTCAGAGAGGTCTGCGTAAAATTATAGGAAAACGTCAACGGCTGCTCGCCTATTTGTCAAAAAAAAATAGAGTACGTTATAAAGAATTAATCGGACAGTTGGAGATTCGAGAAACAAAAAATCATTAATTTGAAGAGTCGTTTTGAATTTTCGCTTAAATTTTGATGAACCTCTTTTCGCTTTCAGCAATTCATGGAAGAATGAATCGGGAAAAAACCTATGACTGCACCAGCTACACGAAATGACCTTATGATAGTCAATATGGGCCCTCAGCACCCATCAATGCACGGTGTTCTTCGACTCATTGTTACTCTAGATGGTGAAGATGTTATTGACTGTGAACCGATATTGGGTTATTTACATAGAGGAATGGAAAAAATTGCGGAAAACCGAACAATTATACAATATTTACCTTATGTAACACGTTGGGATTATTTAGCTACTATGTTCACTGAAGCAATAACTGTAAATGCACCAGAGCAGTTAGGCAATATTCAAGTGCCTAAAAGGGCCAGCTATATCAGAGTCATTATGTTAGAGTTAAGTCGTATAGCTTCGCATTTGTTATGGCTTGGCCCTTTTATGGCAGATATTGGCGCACAGACCCCCTTCTTCTATATTTTTCGAGAAAGGGAATTGATATATGACCTATTCGAAGCTGCTACCGGTATGCGAATGATGCATAATTATTTTCGTATTGGAGGAGTCGCTGCTGATTTACCTTATGGCTGGGTAGATAAATGTTTGGATTTTTGTGATTATTTTTTAACAAGAGTTACTGAATATCAAAGACTTATTACACGGAATCCTGTTTTTTTAGAGCGAGTTGAGGGAGTAGGCATTATTGGCGGAGAGGAGGCAATTAATTGGGGTTTATCGGGACCAATGCTACGAGCTTCCGGAATACAATGGGATCTTCGAAAGGTTGATCATTATGAGTCTTACGATGAATTTGATTGGGGAGTTCAATGGCAAAAGGAAGGGGATTCATTAGCTCGTTATTTAGTACGAATCGGTGAAATGACAGAATCAATAAAAATTATTCAACAGGCTTTAGAAGGAATTCCGGGGGGGCCCTATGAGAATTTAGAAATCCGGCGCTTTGATAAAGTATGGGATCCCGAATGGAATGATTTTGACTATCGATTTATCAGTAAAAAACCTTCTCCTACTTTTGAATTGTCAAAACAAGAACTTTATGTGAGAGTCGAAGCCCCAAAAGGAGAATTAGGAATTTTTCTGATAGGAGATAAGGGTGTTTTTCCTTGGAGATGGAAAATCCGACCACCGGGTTTTATCAATTTGCAAATCCTTCCTCAATTAGTTAAAAGAATGAAATTGGCTGATATTATGACAATACTAGGTAGCATAGATATCATTATGGGAGAAGTTGATCGTTAAAATGATAATAGATACAACAGAAGTACAAGCTATCAATTCTTTTTTTAGATTGGAATCCTTAAAAGAGGTATATGAGATCATATGGATGCTTGTCCCTATTTTTACTCCTGTATTAGGAATCACAATAGGTGTACTAGTAATTGTTTGGTTAGAAAGAGAAATATCTGCGGGGATACAACAACGTATTGGCCCTGAATACGCCGGGCCTTTGGGAATTCTTCAAGCTTTAGCAGATGGTACAAAATTACTTTTCAAAGAGAATCTTCTTCCATCAAGAGGAGATACTCGTTTATTCAGTATCGGACCATCCATAGCAGTCACATCAATTCTACTAAGTTCTTTAGTAATTCCTTTTGGATATCGCCTTGTTCTAGCCGATTTAAGTATTGGTGTTTTTTTATGGATTGCCATTTCAAGTATTGCTCCCGTGGGCCTTCTTATGTCAGGTTATGGATCAAATAATAAATATTCCTTTTTAGGTGGTTTACGGGCTGCTGCTCAATCAATTAGTTATGAAATACCATTAACTCTATGTGTGTTATCAATATCTCTACGTGTGATTCGTTAAGACATAAAAATTCCTCTATGTCTTTTCTTTCTAGGAAGGAAATTTCATGGGTTGAATATACCTTTTTATTTTTTATTCATCATTCGGGTTGATGAACTAAACCAGATAGTTATATGAGTGAAAAAAACAGTTTCTTACTTTGCAGTAAAAAGATTCAGTCTCATTTCCTATGTACAAGTGTTAAGTGAAAGTAAACATAAGCATTATATACTATACTATTTACCCCAAGATTGAGTGATTAGTCATCATGACTTGAAGCGGGTTCAAAAGGAGCAACTATCTAGGGATTTTACTAGCTATTAACAGACATGTATTACCCTAATGAGCGGGGGGGTCCTTGTGACCAAAAAGGGTGGATAGTTAGGAACACCAAGGTACACAAAGGATTCGTAATAGAGATTATGTAAGTTATTCAACAGGATTTTTCTGTTCATACTGCATAGCATAAAAGGGATTCTAATTGGGGCTTTATGTTGGTAGAAATGATGAAGGAGTACTCCCCACGATTCCGATCCAGAGTATTTTCCTATCCACCGATTAAGTAAATAACTATCAAGAACGAAGTAATCCTTTACTTAAAGTACCTTTTTATGAGAAAGGAGAATAGGAACAAAAAAATAAACTCGAAAGAATTAACTTGCACTACAAAAAAGATCTTTTTTAGAGAGTTTTAGAGAGATAGAATCCTTGTAATGTTTCGTGAACTAATGCAATGTATCTTTTTTTTCGTAATCAAAAATGCTAGGTTGAAATATTTATTGAGATTTCTACAAAAAAACTTTTTTTTTAAAGGTTAAGTTATTACTCAACAAAAAATTTTAAATTTTTAAAAGATAAGATCAATTCAGAAGCACTTTATAATAAAAAATAATAGATAGCAGACAGAATTCCATTGTCTAATTGGGGACCTTACATATCAAGATAAAAAATAGCAAACGGGTCTTAGATTTATTTGTGACCTTTGAGGAGCCGTATGAGGTGACAATCTCATGTACGGTTCTGTAATAGCGTTGCGAACAGTAATGTTATCGTCGACTATAATTATCTAACAGTTCAAGTACAGTTGATATAGTTGAAGCGCAGTCAAAATATGGTTTTTGGGGGTGGAATTTGTGGCGTCAACCTATAGGGTTTATCGTTTTTCTAATTTCGTCCTTAGCCGAGTGTGAAAGATTACCCTTTGATTTACCAGAAGCAGAAGAAGAATTGGTAGCAGGTTATCAAACCGAATATTCAGGTATAAAATTTGGTTTATTTTACGTTGCCTCGTATCTGAATTTACTAGTTTCTTCATTATTTGTAACGGTTCTTTACTTGGGGGGTTGGAATCTTTCTCTTCCGTACATAGCCGTTCCT